TTATGTATTTCATTTAAAAGACCCGACGTAGCAAAGCCTTGGGTCAAAATAGTACTTGAGGCAGTTATTGTGGTTAAATAATTTTTTCGTTTTTTTAAATAGGGCAGTATATGAATAAGGGAGAAACTCCATGAAAGAAAAATTAATGATTCATATAAATCACTTAGTGGGAAATGGCCCGAATAAATCCAACGAGTGATTAATAATCCTGTTAGACATAAAAAAGTAGCTAGCATCCCCTTTTCTGACGAATCATATGGTTTTATGATTTCATTGCCCAATAAGGTTATTAAATGAATTGTAATCACAATTGAAACAATAGAAAAGGAAATATGAGTTAATATATGCTCTAAAGTTGAAAATATCATAAAAAAGAAAAAAGGTGGGGATCCCCCATATTAATATTAATTATTGGGAATTTAATTTATTTTTATTATAGGATCTATTGGATCTCGTTTAGAAGATGGCATGCCGCCACTCGGACTCGAACCGAGATGCTCTAGCACTGCTTCCTAAGAGCAGCGTGTCTACCGATTTCACCATAGCGGCTTGCTCGAATTCATAATAGCCTATTTATATTCAATAGTCGAGATTGAACAAGTCAATTCAATCAAATATGTTTTTTTAGTAAAAATTAAATTGATAAAAAAATGAGTTCAAAAGTCAATTTGAAGATTCATTAGTTTCATTTATTTTCCTTTAAGTGTCCATTTATCTTAGGGCTTTTTACGTAGTTTATGCGATTCTAAAATCGAACTCTTGCAGCTATAGAAATCTCTCTCTAGAATAAAAAGAATGAAAAAACTTTTTTCATTTTTTACGCTTATTGTCATGTCATTATTTCTGGTTTATCTGATTTCATAATCATAAATTTGAAACAAAAAAGAATTTTTCTCAATGAATCTAAAACTATTTTGTATTTGGAGTACTGCAAATTGACACTTGTACATAATATAATAATATCTCAACAATCAAGTTCTTTTATTGATTCTTTTATTGATGATCTGAAAATTGGAGATATATGGTAAATCCATTACATATGGTAAATGCAATAAATTAAGAAGTTAGTTTTTAACATGGAATCCATTAGTTTCAACAATCTGCCCTTCCCGAAAAAGATAAAAAATTTTATTTATTGGAATTGTAAAGGTCGATGGGGAAAAAAAGACTCCCCACCACCAAAATATGAGTGAAAACATAAAAAAAAATAAAAAATTGTATTTATTTTTTTATTTAGATTTTTAGATTTAGAATTCAGAAAATAGAAGAATTATTCTTTTAGACATAACATTAAGATTCTATTTCATATTAATATGAACTTTGATTTTATATTAACAAATTACTGATCCAATTTTTTGAATCAAATGCATTTCGATTATTCCAATATTTTAGGACTTATTTGTTTGTCGTACAAAAAAACTTTTTGAATTCCCGGTAGAAAGAGATTTCCCTAATGACAAAGCTTTTAACGACGCCCAATATCCTTTCATTTTCCAAATATTTTTACGAATACGCTTTTTTGATATCGAAGTACGTTTTTTTGGAACTGCCATTTAAAAATGAAGAAGTTACTCATTGTTATAGTTGGATGTGAAAGACATCTATTGTTCTATTATTATTCTTATTCATTATCTATTTTTTCTCTAAATAATATTCTCTTCATAAAAAAGAAATATAGATATGTCAAAGATCCATGAAAACTGGATCAAAAATGACTCGAAATAACAAAATATTCCGTAAAACCAAAAATTTTTGGTTTGGAACTATTAGTTCGCGTTGTTTATCTCTCAAAGTTATATCTTTAGAATCTGCATGTCATAGAAATCAAATCAAACTTAATAAAATAAAAAAAGAATCTAAAAGACCTTTATTTTCGGCATTCTATACTTGATTTACATGTAATAAAATACCAGGATTGTACTTTTGACTAATAAATTGATAGTCAAACTAGAAAAAAATACAACTAAATTCAATTTTAAAATTCGAATGAGACTAGTAATAAATCTGTTAAAAGATACGTGGTTTGATAAAAAAGGATCTCAGTCATTTTTGATCCTTTCTCGCTAAAAAGTTCATTTTAGTTCCATATTTTTCTAAACTTTACTAATAAATTGTTTTGATTGAAATGGAAAACAATCAATCCCATAATGAATTAGTTAATTAATGGAAAATTAGTTAATGAATTGAAATTGAAATAAACTAACTAAAATCAAGAGTTTTTTTCATTAGACCGATGACCTTAGTTAATCTTATAATTCGTATCAGCATCAAGTACTCTTTTTAGGCTAAATTTTTATCCTTGCTCTATGAATATAAATTTTGATTACGATAAATTATTCTATTTTTATTTTCCTATTATAAGTGTTCGTTTTTTTATATGTCACTTGGTCATATCATTTGACCAATTGTAACTTCTTTTTTGAATATTTGAACGGTTTTGAAAAGACTCAGAATAATTAATATTAATAAATACTAATATAAACTTCTTAAATCAGTTAGT